CCTGAGTCTCTATAGAAAGTATCTTCAGCCCTTTCCACAACCACTAATTCGATTTTCCGTGGCGCTATCCAATCTAATTCAGGACCCGGTAATTAAACACTACATTAGTAGTGGAAGGGAATCAATAAATCTTTCTATGAGAGCCCTTCCACCATTCATCTGTCCTTGAATCCTAGAGGCAAGGATTTAGAGCACTTTAGCTTTCGAGAGCCAAACTTCCAGATGTTTCGAACCAAGCAAGCAAGTCTCAAGAGTCCTTTTACTTTGTTTGCTTCTGCTGGGGAAAAATTCAGCGAGTTATATCAGCAAAACGAAATAAGAGATTTCGAGTTTTTTCTTGATCAGGCGACACCCGGATTTGAACTGGGGAAAAAGGATTTGCAGTCCCCCGCCTTACCGCTCGGCCATGCCGCCAAAATGTATGATACCCTACAAAATAGATGAAAAAAGTCTCCCTTTGTTTGCGTCGAGTGGGGGATTCCGAAACTTCTTTTTTTATTGTACTTGCATCTTGAATCCCGTTTTCTTAAATTTAACCCCTGCCCGAAAAGAAAAAAATCCTTCGTTTTTTGGATTGGATCCATCCCTTCGGTTGTATGTATAGTATCTCAAAAACGAAATATCTAAAAATTTTCCCTCTCTTTTTTATATTGATATTGAAAAATTGAAAAACCAAATGTGGTTTTTCAGTCCCAAAAGCCACAATTTAGGACAAATTGGAACCATTAACTATTAAATGGGACTGTAAATTCATGAACGATTCTTGGATTTGAATCCAAAATTGTCTTTTCTTAATCCTAATTCTAATTATATAAGAAAATCCAAATTGATACATAACTAATCAGTATTGATTCTTTTCCATAAAAAAAAATCCTTTCCAATTTCCATTATAACAGCAAATAGAAGTATATGTAAACCCCAGAACATAAATTGTTATACAAATATCTAATTGGATATCATATCTATATATGATGACTATAGAGAATTATTAGTAAATTGTAGTGCTTCAATTTTTCATTCAATAGATGGAATAGAAAATGGAAATTTTGATATAGCATAGCACGCGCTGTCCCGAATAGAACTTAAATAAAGGAGGAAACATAGATAGCTATCTACACATGGTTAATAAATACAAACTTTATTACTATGTTACGCCCTTCAATCGTATTCTACTAAAAAAAGAAAAAAAGGTAAAATAAAAGTATCTCTCTTTTATGCGAATCATTTGTTGAACAATAGAATCCATGAAAAAGTTAAGTGCTAAAAAAATATCAACTCTATATTTTTGATGATTATAATGTCTTTATATCATCGAACAGATGAAATCCGAATCCATTTCTTTTTCTGGTACCCAATGGATTAGAGTATGTAATATCATAATAATGGTAGAAATGGAATCACTTTTTTTTTGATATTCTATCCAAAACTCCATAAGCCTAAGTGGCATTTATTAATTCCTTTCGATTTTCTATCTGTTCCAAATTCCAATTTGAATATAAAATTGTCTTTATTCCTCCGTTCATATGCATTTCATACATTCCATATACGGGGTGAGTAAAATTTCATGCGATTCAGTAAACAAAATAGAAATTCCATCATTGCTAAATCAATCCATATGATTTGATGAAGAATGGGTCAATAATGGAATTTTTTGAGAAAAGGGAAATTCAAAATGCTCGGGGATGGAAATGAGGGAATGTCTACAATACCTGGGTTTAATCAGATACAATTTGAAGGATTTTGTAGATTCATTGATCAGGGCTTAACAGAAGAACTTTATAAGTTTCCAAAAATTGAAGATACAGATCAAGAAATTGAATTTCAATTATTTGTGGAAACATATCAATTGGTAGAACCTTTGATAAAAGAAAGAGATGCTGTATATGAATCACTCACATATTCTTCTGAATTATATGTATCCGCGGGATTAATTTGGAAAACCAGTAGGGATATGCAAGAACAAACTCTTTTTATTGGAAACATTCCTTTAATGAATTCCCTGGGAACTTCTATAGTAAATGGAATATACAGAATTGTGATCAATCAAATATTGCAAAGTCCCGGTATCTATTACCGGTCAGAATTGGACCATAACGGAATTTCGGTCTATACCGGGACCATAATATCAGATTGGGGAGGAAGATTAGAATTAGAGATTGATCGAAAAGCAAGGATATGGGCTCGTGTGAGTAGGAAACAGAAAATATCTATTCTAGTTCTATCATCAGCTATGGGTTCGAATCTAAGAGAAATTCTAGAGAATGTTTGCTATCCTGAGATTTTCTTGTCTTTCCTGAATGATAAAGAGAAAAAAAAAATTGGGTCAAAAGAAAATGCCATTTTGGAGTTTTATCAACAATTTGCTTGTGTAGGCGGAGATCCGGTATTTTCTGAATCCTTATGTAAGGAATTACAAAAAAAATTCTTTCAACAAAGATGTGAATTAGGAAGGATTGGTCGACGAAATATGAATCGGAGACTAAATCTTGATATACCTCAG